TGGTTATTTCATATCCCCCTTTTTCTTTACGTACTATTTTGTTTACTATACCTGCTGATGTAGCATTATAAACTGTATTGTTACTCTTGCTCCCGTCAGGATAAATCTGACCCCGTCCTCTATTCCCACCTACATATATGGGATATTTTAAGAAGTTAACGTCTTTTCTCGTAGCAGGGTCGGGGGAAAGAATAGGAAAGACGATTTCACTATATTTCTTACCCGGAACAGGACCTATCACAATAATATTTTTTTTATTCGGACGATAACTCTGAAAAGAAAGATTTCCTATTTTTTCTTTCACTTCGGGAGAAATACGATCAGGAGGGGCTAATTCGAATCCCTCAGGTAAAATAAGAACAGCCCCCACATTCAAACCCCCCTTTTTACCATTAGCAAGAACTTGTTTCACTTGCATATCATAAGGGATTCGAACAATTGCTTCAAATACAGTATCGGGAAGCACAGCTTGCGGAACTTCAATATCCACGGGTTTATTAGCTAAATGGCAATTGGCACATACAATTCGTCCAGTCGCTTCTCGTGGGTTTTCATAACCCTGCTGCGCAAAAACGGGATATGCATTTGAAATAGATGCCTGAGTTATTACATATATCATGATTGATACAGAAATAAATCGAACCATCTCTTCCTTTATCCAAGAAAAAGTATTTTTTTTTTGCATGTCCAATCATTGATCCTGGAATTTCTACAATAAATTAGATAGGTAACTAGTACAGTTCCCTATACACGAATCTGTCCTTGTACTGAAATAATTGTACCGGAATATAATATGGGATAAATACCTTGAGCAGATAAAAGTATAAAGAATTAAGTAAGATTGAAAATGCTTTCTTTATACAAGAAGAGGGATTCTGATTTGATTGATATAATGAAATCAAATAAATTCTTCATTCATTCATTGAATGATAAATGACTACAAGCGAGGGAGATACACGATTTAAATAATGGAAGATCCAATATTTCACAATTGTATCTAGAATAACTGGAAAAGTGGAAACAAGACCAGATATAATTTGATCGTTATGATCCAATCCAAAATCGTTGTAGACCGAGCCAATCATTAGTTCCCAGCCGTGGGTTGAATGAAATCCAATCCATAAATCAGTAACTAAAAGAATCGAAAAAGCTTTTATTGTATCACTTAAGTTATAGAGGAATTCTTGAACCCAACAATTAAGAATGACAAGTTCTTCATTACTCAGAATAAAATAACCACTTAGAATAGCGAAACAAATTATATTTGTCGAGAAATGTAAAATGATATGGAGATCATATTCATTTTGTGTTTTGACTAATTGTACCGTTTCCTCGTGTATTCCGATCTGAAGTTTTTGTGTATGTGTTTCCGGGTACTCCTTTAGCATTTCGTCTAATAGGAATAGTTCCTCTAATTCTATGAATTTTTCTAGAACATTTTTCTCTTGAATATGATTAAAAAAAGTTTCGGATTGTCTGGTATTCCACCAATTAGTAACCCAAGGTTCCAGACATTTATTAAATGAGAGAGAGACCCACCAGGGCAAAAATACTATAGATACAAGATATAGGAGGGAGGCCAATACTTTCTGTTTTTTCATTTTTTTTGAATTGTTAACGCTTTATTTATTCGTCAACTCTATCTTATATTTCTATGAAACAAACGGGAGCTCTATAACAAGATAGTGACCCATGGATCTATTCCCTTCCTCTTTTTGTATAATTGTGTAATAACTTCGTTTTTGAATTTGGAAGGAATATAGAAATAGAATAAGAGTCCTTTTCGGATGAAAATGAAAGAAAAAAGAAATAACTATTTTTATCAGATATCGCAATTGGGCAAATTCATTCAAATAAATTTCACCTTCATTTGTTCCTTTCGACGAACACTCGAAAATCCACTTGAAATAGCCAATCGGATTTCGATACAAAAAACTCCCCTGGATCCATTTCTTTTTTTTTTTCAGTTCATTTCAAAATACTTCAATTGGTACGCGCAAGAAGTAGGCCAATTCCGCAGCTTTTTGTTCAATTTCTCGTGGAGTAAAATTCTCATCAGTACGAGTCAAAGGAATAGCTCCTTGACCTCTGATTTCCATATAAAGGACACGACGAGCATAAAGACCCTCTTTAACCTCTATTCTGATTGATTGGATATCTTTCATAAGGAAGCGAAGGAAAATACGACGATTTTTTCCAGGGAATCCCCAACGAAAAATACACACTATTCCTTCTTTTCTATCGAATCTGTCATAACCACTACCTACATTCCACGAAATAGTGCACCACAAATAGGAGCTAATGAATAGACCTGCGATCCCATAGAAAGACATCACGAGCCCTTGTGGAAAAAAAATGATTTGCTGAGATGGAAATACGGATATCAAATTCCTACCAAGATAACTGGAAGTTCCAACCACTAAGAATCCTAGTGAACCTAAAAAAAGGATACAGGCCCAGCAAAAATTACTTGTTTTTCGAGACCCCCTTATAAGTTCTATCCATATATGTTCTGATCGCCAGTTCATACTATAACTATACTAGATCCGGTTGCATTCGATTGGAATTGAGGGAATGGAATGACATGAACCAAAAAATTGGACTTTACTTTACCTTTTTTGATTCCAAAGTAACTTTCATCAACTAGCAGTATTTTGGAAATGCTAGGAGTAATTGGTTAGATACATTGACTTTCCATTTAATAAGAAAAACTTTGCAGATACTTTTTAACCGGTGATATCAGCATTTACATGACATGCATTTTTGCGGATATCATGTATCCACATGCATAATAGTTCTTTCGTTTGCGTATTAGAAAAGGGCCGCATATCTATCGTACGTACTGTATTATTTACACGAAATAAATATCTGTATTATCATCCCGCGTTGAAATAAATTGAAAATTTTGGTCACACGGAGCCTAGACAATCTTATTTTTTTGGACATGAAGAAATAAAGAAGCCATTGCAATTGCCGGAAATACTAGGCCCACTAAAGGCACAAAAATAGAGGGTAAGTTAATATCTGTCATAGAATGAGTGCCTCAATATTATATTTCTATCTACATATTTATATCTATTAGATAGATATCTCATGATATATCTAATAGGAGTAATATATACTATATTATTTTATTATATATACGATATAATATTATATTAAAATAGAAAAATAATAAATAATTTAGAAAAGAAATAGAAATTAAGATATATATATAGTAAAGAAAAAGATATAATAAATAAAAAGATTGATTATATATATTTAGTTGGAAACAAAGGAAACCAAAATTCTAAAAATCATTAAATATTTTTTTAATTTGAAATTTAATAATTTGAAATTTACGTAAGTAATTTAAGTAAGTATATAGAATAAGTATATAGAATAAATTCTAATTAAAAATAATGTAAATTTAAATAATGTAAATTTAATTAATTTAATAAAATTTATTTTACTAGTACTAGAAAGTCATTTTATTAAATTAATTATTTTATTAATAATAAAATATTAATCAATAATAGAAAAAGTTCAAACAAAGTAATAAAAATTTCAAAGAAATCAAAATCAGTTATCATTTAATAAATAATAATTAATTTACTAACCTAACTCTAACTTAAAAAAAAAAAAAGAAACAAAACGAAGTGTGCCTATTTCCCTTTCTTTTCCCTTTCTTTTCTTTTTACGAATATGGGTGAGAATCCAACTTCCTCTTCTCTTCCATTCTTAATCTTCTTTCGATCTTCCTTTTGTAATCTTTTCCTATTTCCTATTTAAAGTAAGGAGTTTTTTATGAGTTCACGACTCTAACTAATCCGATTCTACAAATAAGGATTCATAGTAAAAATTGTGGGTTGTGTGTAAATATTGAAATAACTTCTCCGTGTTTTATTCTATTTATTTTATTTATTTCTATTTCGATCGATTTTACATACTACAATTTTTGATTATTGTATTATTGTATATTAATTTAATATGTATTAAGTGTAAGAAAGAAGAGCAAGGCCAGAAAAAAAAAAAAGAATTTTCTCCAATTCGAATTCCTCGAAAGGATAAATTCATTCTTTTATCCTATTGATGATAGATGAGCTGGTTCGTGATTACTAATCATAAATAGAGGTAGAATAAAAAAAGAGATCTGGGGGAAAAAATAATAATTTTTCGAAACTTCTGTCTTTTACTATAAGTGTAACTTATGTCACCAAAGAAAACACCATTCTTAATAGTTTTTTGATTAAGATGAACCAAATACTTGTTTGCTACAAAACAAATAAAATAACTGAATGTAGTGCTATACTTTAATTTTTGAATTTTGACTTAAGGGAAAGAAACCGTGGAGCTGAAATAACTCAGCCAGAACGCCTTTTAAAAGATTACGTGGTACAATTGGGTCGAATAAGCCTTTATGGAATAAATACTCAGCCGCTTGTGAACCATCTGGTACTGTCTTATTCAATGTTTGTTCAATTACTCTTTTACCGGCAAATGCAATATAGGCATTAGGTTCAGCAATAATTACATCCCCCAACATACCAAAACTGGCAGTTACTCCACCCGTTGTAGGAGATGTAAGAATTGATACATAGAATAACTTTTTATCTGATTGATAATTATATGAAGCAGAAGATATTTTAGCCATTTGCATCAAGCTCAAACTTCCTTCTTGCATGCGCGCTCCTCCAGAAGCACATACAATAATGACAGGTAGGCGTCGATTAGTAGCATATTCGATCAAACGGGTAATTTTCTCGCCTACTACGGATCCCATGCTACCTCCCATAAACTGAAAATCCATAACCCCAATTGCTATAGGAATACCGTTTAGTCGACCTACGCCTGTTTGAACAGCTTCAGTTAACCCTGTTTTTCTTTGATAAAAATCGATACGATCTCTATATGGTTCCTCTTCTGAATGAAATTCAATGGGGTCCATAGAAACCATATCCTCATCCATAGGATTCCAAGTTCCCGGATCAATCAAAAGTTCGATTCTATCTGAACTATTCATTTTCAAATGATACCCACACTGTTCACAAATATTCAATTTTGACCTAAAAAATTTTTTATAATTTAATCCATAACAATTTTCGCATTGAACCCATAAATGTCTGTATTTTTTATTTATATCTAAATCAGTAGATCTTCCTCTTATATTGAAATTTTTTTCATTATTACTAGTTCTTATACTAGAACTCCTACTTTCACCACTACTTATATTTTCAGTACAAATAAAACTATAAACGGAACTGTAATTATCAGTACTACCCGAAATAGAACTATTAATACTCACTTTAAAACGAAGATAATTATCAATGCAACTATTAATGTGATTATTCCAACTAGATTGAGTATCATACATGTAATAATAATAGTGGTGATTCTTTCTCTTAGACCCACTATTCAAATAACTAGAAATAGAAAAAAAACTTTCTAGTTCATTCTCAAAAGAACTAGCATTTTCAATCTCAAAAATCTGATTTTCAATATCAAAATAGACAAAATAACTATCCCCATTACTATCCCTAACTAAAAAAGTCTCATCAGAGATCAAACTCAAAATATACCTGAAATTCAATAAACAATCAACATTAGTGAAACTAGAATTATCACTACGATTCCGATTAGGAATCTTTTTATTCGTATCTTTTCGAATAGGTTTTTTACTTTCTCGAACGATAAAGTCATCCCCAATACAACCAAGAACACTCACTTTAGCTAACACACACCTATGCTCTAACTTCTCGTTGGACAACCTCGAATTGAACCACCATTTTTCCATAGAGTCTTCCTGCTCCCTATTTGATGAAAATACAATAGATGAATAGTCATTCAATGAATAAAATAATCTATCTATTTTACTATTTTATTCTCTATCAGGAATTAAGCATATGAATCCGAGCGTTAGGGTTGTTTATTAATAAGCGGGTGTGATTCTCTTTTTTGAAAATACTAGGTATTACTTGAATACATATTGTTGAATATATATTGATAGAATCTTTTTCTCAATTTAAAAATGGAAAGACGCAGCCTTCTTTCATGTAATGTACAAAAAAATTCTGATCAAAAAGAGAAATAATTGTTTCTTCCTAGAAATAAAAAATTCGTTCTCGTATAATGTTATGTCGTATAATCCAAAATGCAGTTTCTATTTCATTTCAACATGGAACGAAAAAGACAATATATATAGGATAGGGAAAAGGAAGCCTTCCTTTCGTGTATGACCTGAAATTAAAAGATATAAATAAAGAGTCTACTTACCCGTCCCATGGATCCAAAGGATTAATTATGGATCGCATAAACAAAAAAAATTTTAAAAAGTATTGAGTCGTTTAGTCTAATCTTTGATCTTATTTTGTATTTAGATCTTATATATATGGCTAAGTGGGTAAGGTATCTACATATAAAAAATATATGCAAATAAATAGGATGGTCTTTTTTTCTTTTTTATTATTCGGCTCAATCTTTTTCTAAAAAAAGATTGAGCCGAATTTAATTGCATTCAATTAGGAGAACAAACAGGAATTACTGAATTATGCACACTTATATTTTCTCTTTATTTATCTAGCTTATCTACAGGTTCGAATTCAAATTTGATCTCTTTCCATATTTCACAAGCAGCCGCAAGTTCAGGGCTCCATTTAGCAGCTTCACGGATAATTTCAACACCTTCGCGAGCAAGGTCACGTCCCTCATTACGAGCTTGTACACACGCTTCTAAAGCCACTCGGTTAGCTACTGCACCTGGCGCATTACCCCAAGGGTGTCCTAAAGTTCCTCCACCAAACTGTAGTACAGAGTCATCCCCAAAGATTTCAGTCAGGGCAGGCATATGCCAAACATGAATACCCCCGGAAGCCACAGGAATAACACCTGGCATAGAAACCCAATCTTGAGTGAAGAAAATACCGCGACTTCTGTCTTTTTCAATAAAATCGTCACGTAATAAATCAACAAAACCTAAAGTCATCTCACGTTCCCCTTCCAGTTTACCTACTACTGTACCAGAGTGAATATGATCTCCACCAGACATACGTAATGCTTTAGCTAGTACACGGAAATGCATACCATGATTTTTCTGTCTATCAATAACTGCATGCATTGCGCGGTGGATGTGAAGAAGTAGGCCGTTGTCACGGCAATAATGAGCCAAACTAGTATTTGCAGTGAATCCCCCAGTTAAGTAGTCGTGCATTACGATCGGAGCTCCTAATTCTCTAGCAAATTGAGCCCTTTTAATCATTTCTTCACATGTACCCGCAGTAGCATTCAAGTAATGCCCTTTGATTTCACCGGTTTCGGCTTGCGCTTTATAAATAGCTTCGGCACAAAATAAGAAACGGTCTCTCCAACGCATAAATGGCTGTGAGTTCACGTTTTCATCATCTTTGGTAAAATCAAGTCCACCACGTAAACATTCATAAACCGCTCTACCATAGTTCTTTGCAGATAATCCCAATTTAGGTTTAATAGTACATCCCAATAGAGGACGACCATACTTGTTCAACCTATCTCTTTCAACCTGGATACCGTGAGGTGGGCCTTGGAAAGTTTTGGAATAGGCAGGAGGAATTCGCAAATCCTCCAAACGTAGAGCTCGTAGGGCTTTGAAACCAAATACATTACCTACAATGGAAGTAAACATGTTAGTAACAGAACCTTCTTCAAAAAGGTCTAAAGGATAAGCTACATAAGCGATATATTGACTATCTTCTCCAGGAACGGCCTCAATGTGGTAGCATCGTCCTTTGTAACGATCAAGACTGGTAAGTCCATCAGTCCACACAGTTGTCCATGTACCAGTAGAAGATTCCGCAGCTACTGCAGCCCCTGCTTCTTCAGGCGGAACTCCGGGTTGAGGAGTTACTCGGAATGCTGCCAAGATATCAGTATCTTTGGTTTCGTATTCAGGAGTATAATAAGTCAATTTGTAATCTTTAACACCTGCTTTAAATCCAACACCTGTTTTAGTTTGTGTTTGTGGTGACATAAGTCCCTCCCTACAACTCATGAATTAAGAATTCTCACAATGACAAGGTCTACTCGATATGGATTAGGCGTGAATGAAAAAAAAAAATCTTTCAAAAAAAATTCAACTAAACTAATAAAAAATTCAACTAAACTAATATTATCAACTAATTGAAATGTTATGTTAAAATGAAATGGTTCGTTATTAGACCATGTATTTGATTCATCAATCAAATACATCATTATTGTATACTCTTTGATATATATGGCGCAACCCAATCTTTGTTTTGAAAGTTTCTAATTGTTGAATTCTGACTTTTTTATTTAAAGTCTAAATATCTAAATACTAAAAAGAATTCCCCCTTGACAGTGATATATGTTGTATATGTAAATCCTAGATATAAAAATAGACATAATTTTTCCATGAAAGGGTATAAAGAAAGACTAGGCGGACATATAAATTAAAAACTATTTATTCCAAAAAAGAAAGAACAGCAGACAATGAGATCAAAATAATGAATGAGAAATCGAGTTCGGGTTCGAATTCCATAGATAATATAATATGGATACTATATTCTATAATGATAGAAAACTGAAAGAAACTTATTCATGATTTGATCTACTATTTTATATTATTATCATTTTTTTTTTTTATTTTGAAAAAAAAAAATTAGTTGAACTTGAAAATTGACTCATTCCATGAGTAAAACAATTGAATCGTATTTGTTTGGGTGGTACTAACAAAATCGAGTGCTAACTCTTATTTATTTTTTATTGAATTAACCGATCAACCTGTTATCGGACATTTTTTTATTTTAGATTTGGCACTATTCCAAAAAAAATTTCGACATATTTCACTTTATTATAATTATGACAATGAATCCTACCCCTTCTAGTCCTGTGGTTTCCACACTTGAAGAAAAAAACCTAGGGCGTGTCGCTCAAATTATTGGCCCAGTACTGGATGTCGTTTTTCCTCCGGGCAAGATGCCTAATATTTATAACGCTTTGGTAGTTAAGGGTCGAGATACTGTCGGTCAGCAAATTAATGTGACTTGTGAGGTACAACAATTATTAGGAAATAATCGAGTTAGAACTGTAGCTATGAGTGCTACAGATGGACTGACGAGAGGGATGGAAGTGATTGATATGGGAGCTCCTCTAAGTGTTCCTGTCGGCGGAGCTACTCTCGGACGAATTTTCAACGTTCTTGGGGAGCCTGTTGATGATTTAGGTCCTGTAGATACTCGCACAACATCTCCTATTCATAGATCCGCGCCTGCTTTCATACAGTTAGAGACGAAATTATCAATCTTTGAAACAGGAATTAAAGTGGTGGATCTTTTAGCTCCTTATCGCCGTGGAGGAAAAATAGGACTATTTGGGGGAGCCGGAGTGGGTAAAACAGTACTCATCATGGAATTGATCAACAACATTGCCAAAGCCCATGGGGGTGTATCTGTATTTGGTGGAGTAGGCGAACGTACTCGTGAAGGAAATGATCTTTACATGGAAATGAAAGAATCCGGAGTAATTAATGAAAAAAATATTGCGGAATCAAAAGTAGCTCTAGTCTATGGTCAAATGAATGAACCGCCGGGAGCTCGTATGAGAGTTGGTTTGACTGCCCTAACCATGGCGGAATATTTTCGAGATGTTAATGAACAAGACGTGCTTCTATTCATCGACAATATCTTTCGTTTTGTCCAAGCGGGATCAGAAGTATCCGCCTTATTGGGCAGAATGCCTTCTGCAGTGGGTTATCAACCTACTCTTAGTACAGAAATGGGTACTTTGCAAGAAAGAATTACTTCTACCAAAGAAGGATCTATAACTTCGATCCAAGCAGTTTATGTACCTGCGGACGATTTGACCGACCCTGCCCCTGCCACAACATTTGCACATTTAGATGCTACTACTGTACTATCAAGAGGATTAGCTGCCAAAGGCATTTATCCAGCAGTGGATCCTTTAGATTCAACGTCAACTATGTTACAACCTCGGATCGTTGGCGAGGAACATTATGAAACTGCGCAAAGAG